GGAACAGGCCTTTTATTTGGTAGGTAATATCGATGAAGCTACCGCGAAGGCTATGAATTTAGATGGGGAGAGCAAATTGAAGAAATGACCTTAAATCTATGTGTACTGACTCCTAATCGAATTGTTTGGAATTCTGAAGTGAAAGAAATTCTTTTATCAACTAATAGTGGCCAAATTGGTGTATTACCAAATCACGCACCTATTGCCACGGCTGTAGATATAGGCATTTTGAGAATACGTCTTAACGACCAATGGTTAACAATAGCTCTGATGGGCGGTTTCGCTAGAATAGGCAATAATGAAATAACTATTTTAGTAAATGATGCAGAAAGGGGTAGTGACATTGATCCGCAAGAAGCTCAACAAACTCTTGAAATAACTGAAGCTAACTTGAGGAGCGCTGAAGGCAAGAGACAAACAATTGAGGCTAATTTAGCTCTCAGACGAGCTAGGACGCGAGTAGAGGCTATCAATGCGATTTCATAACTAGTTATTTTGTTGGTGGGTGCGTCCCAATAAGAAAAAGAAGTTCTGTTTATACACCCTATTTTTATTCTGCCGATTGAACCCAATTAAGTGTAATCAGATTTTGATGCAACAAAAAAAGATTCAATAAATAAAATAGAATACGAGTAGTGGGGTATGGAAAAGATACAAAAAAAAGGTGAGTATGAGTAGAAATACTTATTAGATACCACTTACTGCGGTATCTAATAAGCTCTACCTACTATTGGATTTGAACCAATGACTCCTGCCGTATGAAAGCAATACTCTAACCACTGGGTTAAGTAGGTCATTTATCATCATAAAGAGAAACAAAAGGAACCTGTCACGTCGATAGATTATAGATGGAATATTCCTTCTAAGCAATACCCACCCTTGGCAGGAAACAGATCAGAGAGCTATTATGTTGGATCATGTAATATTCGCCTTGACAAGAAATTATATACATGATAAAATATTTATCACAAACACAAGGGCTATAGCTCAGTTAGGTAGAGCACCTCGTTTACACGCGCGCCAATGTTTTTTCAGAGGAGTCCATCATGTAATCAACAGAATTTATCTTAGTCAAAATCGATGTCTTACTCCATGGATTCGAAGGAACAAGAGAACAATAGCCTGACAAATGGTTGGTTGGTCCAATTGAGGTGCCAATTTGGGCGCCAAATAGAACCCATCATCATCATTGATTTTATAATTGATAAGGTGAATATCCAGTCCATTCAATGCTAGGCATAATGAGTATAAGGACCTCAAAAAAATCTCTTTTCGTCCTATGAACTTGAAGGTGTATGAAGTTTCATATTTGACGCTTTGGGCGGAGCAGAGCGATAGAGACTCCATTTAACTTAACTTAGGTTGATCTAGGCCGAAGGCAGACCTACGTCAAGATAACTCTTTTTTGAAACACTTTGGTATTGCTACTGAATCAAAATAAAGAATCAGAGCACGCGGAACCATCGCATTATTTTTCGGTTAAGAAAAAGGATGGCGGACTCGCTGATATTTATATCAGTTGATGAAAGAGCCCAATGCAAAAAAAAAATGCATGTTGGGTCTTTGAAACAGTTCAAATCATTTCGATAATAATAAGTTTGATCTGTTTTACCGAGAAGGTCTACGGTTCGAGTCCGTATAGCCCTAATTTTTAATTCACATTAATCATTTTTTTTTTTAAGTAAAAATCATGACATGAGCCCGGCTAATAGACTCAAACCCAATTGCTCATCATTCAAAATTAGAATTCTACTGATGCTGTGCTGACTTTATGCAAGAAGATTGGGGATCCGTTTGAACAGAGAAGGAATTGATCCTAAATCCATAATTTAGGTATAGGAACCTATGCGTTTTATATGTAAGGGTTCCTCGCAATTCAACGCATTGAATCCAATCTTCTCGTACAGGGAGAGATAATAAAATAAATAGGTCGATACACTCTGTTTCCATATCTAATCAATAGAAGAAATAATATTCCACATCGAATGATTTATTTATTTTTGATTTGATAAATCAAATGATAAATCAATTCAATTATAATAGATAATTAGAAATCGAAATATGACTAAAATATAATATATAGAATCCAATTCTTTATTTTTATTTGAATGCCTTTTCTTTAGAGAGAACCCAAGGCCCGGTGAAAGAGAGAGTTTTATTTGTATACGAGCATGATATGTCTATACCATATCGAAATAGAATAGAAAAAAATCGAAAGAAAAAAGAAAGAAATAAGTATAATAGAAATAATAAATAGGATTTTAGATTCGATGAATCTTGAAACGAGACATGGCCCGCAGCAAGCAAAAAAACTAGGCGGTTCGATCCAAATTAATTGGTATTTCGACTAAATAGTTATGGATGAATTCACAATTACAATTCGAATCGACTAATACGAATCCGGTATATTTTTTTCCACATTCATAGGAGTGCATCTATGTTTCTGCTTCACGAATATGATATTTTCTGGGCATTTCTAATAATATCAAGTGTTATTCCT